ACTTTGGTAAATCATTTTTTTCATCTCCTGCTGATTCAGAGGTACCGTCTCTTGGATCCATTGTATAGTTTAATGGTAAAGTTTGATTACCATTAACCCCCAGAAAAGTGAACGAGTTTTTCGGTTTGATTCATATCCTATTCATCTTCTAAAGGTGTCCCTCGGCTGATTTATATTTTATATTAAGTTAAGGTGGCCTTAGGCCTTATTCCCTATTGTATTTGTATTGTGTAGTGCTTTTTGATTTCCTAAAGGTGGCCGGCCCTCAGCAACTATTATTTCTAGTTTATTTATGAATAAAGGTGGCCATAGGCCCTATGGTCCATTGGTGCCCCTATGGTCCAGTGGTTACGACCTCTCTCTTTCACGGAGAAAACGAGGGTTCAAGTCCCTCTAGGGGTATACCAAGACCATAGGAGTAGGATTTTATCAAAAGTGAAATGGATTTGTCAACTCCTCAGTCTATCCGTGGCAGTTTGATTTGATATATTTTATCAAAAGTGAAATGGATTTGTCCGCCTGGGAGACGAAAGAAAGTTGATTATGGAACGTCTAATTAGGCGTTGGGTCGATGCCCGAGTGGTTAATGGGGACGGACTGTAAATTCGTTGACAATATGTCTACGCTGGTTCAAATCCAGCTCGGCCCAACAATTCGCCAATCTACTATCAGATGGTAGAACCCTCTTGTTCTTAAGAAATACCTGATAAGAGAGAAGAAAAAAGAATCCAAATTTTCTGCTAGATCTCTTCTTATTTCCCTGGGATTGTAGTTCAATAGGCAAGAGCACCGCCCTGTCAAGGCGGACGTTGCGGGTTCGAGCCCCGTCAGTCCCGACGGATCCAATAAGTACATCAATTAACCTCTCCATTTTATGTGAAATGAAAGAAGGGACAGAGAGCATAATTTAATTCCGAAGGGGTTTCCCCTCTTTTTTTCAGGATTCTGTCGAAGAAAGAACAAACCCTAAACTAAAATGAAAATAATTAAAATAGTGAAGTTGATAGAATATTCCATCTTTTCTCCCGCGACTCATCTTTCTCATACTTCTTTGTCTTCCAAAGAAAATGGGATCATTCAAATTTACAACCTAATTCCTCTTTTTTTCCACTTCGCTTGTATTGTTTGTTGGGGTTTTGTAGTTAAGTTAATGGAAACGGACGAGGATACTTCATTTGATGGTTCTACACGGAAGACCTAAGGTAAGTTATAGAAAAGAAAGAACAGAAAAGAAGGATAAATAAAGGAATTTTTGATTGGTCCGGGAATCCCATCTTGGATTCGGTATGGATAAAAGATCTTCGTATGTTATACTATTCAATTCTCGACGACGAATTAATTTAATAGCTCAGATATTGTTATTCATGATATTGATCCGATTCAAGATCATCGATAGGTAATGCATTCATTGAATTGACAGGTGAAAGATTTATCATCTCTATGGGATTAAATCCCGAGTTATTGTGAAATAAAAAAACGATGAGATTGAGATTATGGAAGTAAATATTCTTGCATTTATTGCTACTGCACTGTTCATTTTAGTTCCTACTGCTTTTCTACTTATCATTTACGTAAAAACAGTCAGTCAAAATAATTAATTACTTGAAATGAAACTTGACTTCTGAGTTCTTATCAATAGTTGAAGAAATCAAATCAAAAGGATTCTTTTTTTGCGTCTTAAATGAAATCAACGGACTATAATGGGCGGTATTCTATGAGATCCGAGAGTATGGTAAGAAATTTCTTTCTTACCATACTCTCTATTACTGTTATAGTAGTGTATAAAGTTGTACTTGACTTTCTAATAAAGTTGGTATACTATATTAGCTTCTATCTATATCTACAATATATGTAGTGATTAATCCATATATGGAATTAATGTAGGACCCAATTCTCTTTCTTTCTGAAATAATTGTTTTACTGTTATACAATACATTTCTCCACTAGAATCCAATGGAATTTCGAAATGAATATATTTTGAATTGAAATAATTTTCAAATCAAATAAAAAATGCGTTGCAGAACGATCTATAAAACAATTGATACCGTTTCATTCCTCAACTAAATTAGTAGTGCTTCTAAAGTCCACTTCTTCCCCATACTACGAGTGAAAGGGAAAATGTAAAGACTACCATTAAAGCAGCCCAAGCGAGACTTACTATATCCATGTCAATTATGTCCCTTATCTTTATGATAGAAATATTCCATTATTGTATTGCTCACTAATAATAGTAGAATCCATGGTCCAGAGTCAAAAAGGGATTCTGGCCCAACACTATTGATGAACCAATCAAATAAATCCATTTCTAAAAAATTACTATATGATTTCTAATCGGGAAAGACTAAACACAAGTAAAATACACAATGATGCTACAAAGGAATGTTACTAATGGAACATATAGTAAAAAAAAAGAGGGCCCGTTCTTTGTTGCCCTTCAACTTCAAAGATCAATTGCTATCTATTACATACTTTTATTTCCTATTTGATCTAATCCGTACCCTTTCCCGATTGTCTCTCTGAAGCAGTTGGGGGATAGTATAATATACTCTTGACGAGGGGTTTCAAAAAAAATAATAAAATTTTTTCACTTTTTCTATAAAAAAGGAAATTATCCATCCAATCTCAATATAATAGTGATTGAATGCCTGAACACTCAGAGATTCTCGCGAGTCTATAATATGTAGATTACATAAAGGACTTTCCACAACTAGTTAGCCGCCGGCTATGCCAATGAAATTCAAGACCCAATCAGTAGATATTACATTAGCAGTAGAAGGGAATCGGGAAGTCTTGCTTCGACCATTATAATATAATCTTTCTTTGAATTTTAGATTGAAAGATTTCAAATCTTTTACAAAATCCCCAGAATAGATGTTTAGAATCAACCAAGTATCAACAATCCCCTTATTCTGTTCTACTGGGGAAAATTTGGGTGATTTATATCAGCAGATAAGAGATTTTGATTCGTTTGTTGATGAGGCGGCACCCGGATTTGAACTGGGGAAAAAGGATTTGCAGTCCCCCGCCTTACCACTCGGCCATGCCGCCAAAACGATACACAATAGGATAAAATTTTCTGGGTTGGATTACTAAACTTTAGTTTATTGTACTTGCATCCCTTTTTGAATTTAATCCTTTTGCTAAATTTATAAAAATTCTAAAAGAAACCCCTTTCCCCTTTTGATTGTAGTTGATCCACCCCTTCGAATGCCGAAAAACTTCCCCTCACTTTTCTATTGAACAATCAAATGTATATTTTCATTCAAAAAAGCCAAAATTTATGACAAATGGGAACCCTTAACTATTCGTTGACTGAGAATTCCTGAATGATTCGTGGATTTGAATCTAAAATTGGGTTTGCCGAATGACATAAGAAACTACAAAACATACTTAATTGATTCTTTTGAATCAAAAATCCTTCTCAATTTCTATTATAACAAAAATTATAAGTATATGTAAACCCCTCAATGGAAATTCTTACACAGATACCAAATTGGGTATCTTATTTAGAGTATGTTTCCTATACCTATAAATAAAGGGAATTCGTTGGAACAAAAAAAAGGCCCGGCTGGGTATTGACCGGGCCAGGCCCAAAAGGCACTTCGAACAAAATAAAAGCAAGAAGGTCTTCTTTATTTATCTTTCTATTTGGATCTTTCGAGCATCTAAATGGAATTCCTAATTATATAATAACGATAAAGAATGTGAAAGAAATACTTTCTTTAATCCTTACTTGATGTGTAATGTAACATAGTAATTATCTTTTTCAATTGGGAGAGATGGCTGAGTGGACGAAAGCGGCGGATTGCTAATCCGTTGTACGAGTTATTCGTACCGAGGGTTCGAATCCCTCTCTTTCCGTTTCCGTTGATGACTTTCTATTTTTTTCTTTCAAATTTCGCAAACCCCTTTTGATTTTTTTCCTAGTTAAACGTATGGAATATAGAAAATAAAATCTTAAGAAAATTGGAAAATCAAGCAAGAAAAACGAAATTTTTATTTTATTCTTCACGTCCAGGATTACGTCCTGGATCATTGGATAGGAATCCAAAGATGAAGAGAGAAACAAAGAATATTACTACTGTGTAAACGAAAAGTTTGAGAGTAAGCATTACACAACCTCCAAGATCATTTTTTGAAAAAGAAAAACGAGAAAAGATAATAGATCCTCCATTTTTATATCACATATCCTATTTTGACACCAAGAAATGAATTCTAGAAATAGAAAAGAATGTTCAGAAATTCAAATGAAGTTGAAATTTGTAATAAGAGTCTTTGATTACCACAAATCACTTTCATACCCACAATTAGATATTCTAAGGGACCCTAACCTAATAAGGTCTTTCGCCGGAAAAAGGATTAGAATCGGGAAATGGGGCGAGCGGAATTTCTCGCGACTATCCAAGAATTTCAATGTTTGAATTGAAGGTTCATACTCCCAGACTTATTTGATCTTATCAATTGTTATAATTTTTCTCGAATAAATCATGAATTTTCTAGGATAGTATTCAAGATCTTATCGAAAACTTACAGCAGCTTGCCAAACAAAGGCTAAAAGAAAAAAGAACAGAGGTATGACTGGCATAACATCTACGATTGGATTCAAAAAAGCATAGGCTTCGGGCAATTTGGCGAAGAAAAGACTACTCGGATAAAGGGTAGAATTAAGACAGATCAAACTAAAGATATTAAGCATAACAGACATTTTGTTCGTCGAGATAATTGCATTTTGATTGAGTTATTGATATAAGGAAAAATGAAGAAAGTAAGGTAGACAAAAAAATCCTTCTTTTTCCGCTCAATCAAAAATCCTCCAATCCTCAAAGGAGAATAGAAGAAATCATACTTTCATACAATATCTTAATTGAATTATATGTAATGATCAATAAATTCAGTTGAATTCTAGATATACACATGTCAAAATCCTAGCACGAATCTATAATCTATAATATATTCTATAAAGAAGAAAGATTTTCTCTAGTCTATAGATAGTTGGACTGGAATTGACGAACACTTAATACCAATATTATTCTTTATTAGTATTAGTGTCGAATAAAAATAGAAATGGGGCGTAGCCAAGTGGTAAGGCAACGGGTTTTGGTCCCGCTATTCGGAGGTTCGAATCCTTCCGTCCCAGAGCATATCCATTGTATCCGAATACATCTTTTTTGTTCAACAAGGTTCTGTTTCAAGGTCTAATATTGTATAGAATATTATTCTTCTTTCTTTTTTGATTTTGAATGATTCTTTTCGGAATCATATCTCATTTTTTCACAAACTGAACTAAATTGAGTTAACTAAATTGAGTTCAAATGACATGCAAATGTAACTGAATCCTTTTGTGATCCAGATAAAGATAAGATGGGACATATATCACAGTTGCAGAAAGATTACTTAACCTCAGGTTAAACAAAATATGAAAATACATATAAAACGAGGAAGTGCTTAGCCTATAGGTATGTATTGTTATCCTATATTCAGTGACAATAGTCTTTCTATTTTTGTGAAAAATAATTTGCATCCCTAAAATATTCAAATTTAAATATTTAACAATGATATTTCTTTTTATTGTTCGATCTATTTAGCTTATTTGCTTTAAATCATTGACAATTCTATTCGAAAAGAAACAGAAATATTTATTTCTTATGATAATCAAATGTAGTCTTTACTGTAAAAAGTAAAACTTGACTCAAATAATGATGTCGAAGTAGGAAACTTTTTCAATTATCAAGATTTGTAATGATTCCTTATGGGTTGAATCTTTAGGAAGTTGGAAATGGGTCAGTCTATCGTATTGAGTCACTTGAACAGGCAGAGTCAAATAGAATTTCTTTATTCGTGTTATTTCTGTTAGTTATGTTATTTCTATATTTTGATTTCTGGATATTTCTGTTAGATATTTTTTTGAGATAGAGATTTATAGAAAAAGTTGCGTTCATACAAAAAAAGCCCAGGTCTTGCTAAGATTTCTTCAGAAAAATCTTTATTATCTATTATTATCTATGTAGCTAAGAAAAAATATAAATGACTATGTCTCTGTACCGACTGAACCAATGACTATTCATGATTCCATAATTGAATCAATTCCATACTGGTTCCAAATTAGAGGAATGTTATGGTAAAACTTCGTTTAAAACGATGTGGTAGAAAGCAACGTGCGACTTGAAGGACACGATCCGGTGTGGATTCTTATTCTTACATCCACCATTTTATTTTATATAGGAATGAAGGTGCTCTTGGCTCGACGTCGTTTGTTCTATTCTACTAGAACCCTTCTTTTTTTATTGGGTTGTAATGTAAATAGTTCATGATGGAGCTCGAGTAGAAAGTATTTATTAATTTCTCAGGGGCAACGATCTAGGGTTAATGCCAATCAATAAATTGGAACAACTTCGTAAGTATATCTTCGATATAGAAATCGAAAGAATCCGATTCGAGCAAATTTTCAATTCAAAAAAATTGTTGGAACCGCAAAAACTTTTTCGATCCACAGTGTATCGCGCACGAATCAACCGTCGGTATGATTCTTTGATAGAAAGAAATCACAAAAGGGGTATGTTGCTACCATTTTGAAAGGATTAAGAAGCACCGAAGTAATGTCTAAACCCAATGATTTAAAACAAAGATAAAGGATCCCAGAACAAGGAAACACCGCTTCAATTGTCTCACAGATCCGAATAAAGAATCCAAATAGATTTTCAACGAGACAAAAAAAAAGGGGGGGGGTAAAGACCACTCAATAAAAAAATATCTTAATTTTCTTTAATATATTTGAGAATTATTGAACTTGAGTTATGAGTACAAATGATTTTTTAGTTTTCAGGAAGGAAGCTAAATAAAAATGACTATGAGTTAAATTATAGGCTAATTTCTTTTACGGATTCCTTTACTATTTATTAGAATTTTATCCATAGACAAAACTTCGAATCATTTTTTCTCGAGCCGTACGAGGAGAAAACTTCCTATACGGTTCTAGGGGGGGGTTCTTTTTCATCTACATCTATCCCGATGAGCCGTCTATCGAATCGTTGCAATTGATGTTCGATCCCGAAGAGAAGGAAGAGATCTTCGGAAAGTGGGTTTTTATGATCCGATCAAAAATCAAACTTATTTAAACGTTCCCGCTATTCTCTATTTCCTTGAAAAAGGCGCTCAGCCTACAGGAACTGTTCAGGATATTTTAAAAAAGGCAGAGGTTTTTAAGGAACTTTGCTCTAATCAAACGAAATTCAATTAAAATTAAATTAAGGAAATAAAAACCAATTCAATATTTCAATATTAAATTAAGGAAATAAAAACTAAGGGTAGGATAGTGATTTCTATATCATTTTGGATATCTTTTCTATACTATGTTTTTTTATTTCCTTCTTTTCTTGCTCTATTAGTATCTATTTATCATTGCTTTTATAGAATCTTTTTCTAATGAAAACCTTATTTGATTGATCCTCACAAAATCGAAAATTCTGGCATTACCTGCAATCGGGTGGTTTTCATTCGAAT